TTTACTGAGGAAGCAGAAGTCCTTTTAAAAGAAGCAATTCAAGAACAGATGGAACGCTTTCTACTTCAAGAACAAGCATAAAGCAATTGATCCCTCTTAAACTTAATAAATATTCATTTATTAATATGAAATATATATAAATGCCTTTCTTCACATAGATATCGAAAAACTTCACATAGATATCTAAAAAAATATATGGAAAAAAATTGCGTCCAATAGGATTTGAACCTATACCAAAGGTTTAGAAGACCTATGTCCTATCCCCATTGTCTAATGGATAGGACGCTTTTCCGATTTTTCGCCCTTTTTTACGATGCATTAATTAATATAGAATAGAGCGGGTAGCGGGAATCGAACCCGCATCGTTAGCTTGGAAGGCTAGGGGTTATAGTCGACGTTGATTTATCATTTTTAACGTCTCTAATTCAAAACCGAACATGAAACTTTGGTTTCATTCGGCTCCTTTATGGAAAATGGAGAAATTCCCAGATCAAAATCTAAGACGGGAACGAAATTACAAAAAAAAATATCACCCATAACATCTATGTCAGCTTTTTGTATGAATGCATTCAATTCAAAACAACTTGCTTTCTAGATGATCCTTCTAGAAGGGGGGATTCTAACAATCTTTCTAGTTACTTCGTTCTCTATTTCTATTTGAGAGAATCCTAAGGAAAATTATTTTGTTTCCACCGAGCTAAAATAAAACAAACAAAAAGAAATATGTTGATTGAAGCCTCTAGTAAACTAAAGTCATCATTAAATAGCTATTTTGCTTCTCTCTAAAAAAAAAATGGAAGATTTAGTTACGATTAGAAAACGATTTTTCTATCTTCATCCATGGATCTCTTACTTATACTCATTCAATTGGAAGTATTGATCCAATTAAAAAAAAAATTCATGTTTCGTAATTTCATAATCCAACTTTTCAATTTATAATTGACTTTTGGATACAAATCACGAGAATGTATAATTTTCCTCAAATTTGTCATTGAGAGGTAAAGGAGAAATTCCTTTTAAGAAATAAAGTTTTTGATCGGAATAGTAATCAAACCGGGAGACCCCTTAACTATTAAGGGTTTAGTAGAACGAATCGCACTTTTACCACTAAACTATACCCGCTACATTTCGATTATTGTATTGAAATGGAACTTTTGTCGAACACTGAAATTGGCCGTAATCAAGATAGGATCATAAAAGAATCATGTTTAGTAGGAGGACTAAATGAGATTATGAAAAGATAGTTAAATAACTAAAATAAAAAAAAAAGTTCTATTTTTTTTTTTTATTTTTTTTTCTGAAGGCGGTTTGGGTTCAAGAAAACTGCTAAAGTTATAACTCTAATAGAATAGAAAAAAACGAAAAAATGGAAGCAAAAGTGTGGAAGAAAAGATAATAAGAAATAGCATCTTGGTTCTATTCTATATCTAGAGAATATAAATAGTCTTTTTTCTTATTGTTCTTGCTTTTGCTTCAATAACAGGTATTTTTTGATCATTGTCAAATCAGATAAATCATTTAAATCATTTTCTTTATTGTATAATCCATTGAAACAAAAAAGGGCCTGGCGAGGTACTGATCAGGCCAGGCCATCGGAATAGTGGAAATAATAAAAGGCCCTTTCACGCGAAGAAGTATTTCTTTTTTTTTTCTATTTTTTGTTTTTTTATTATTATTTATATAAAATAAAAAAACAAATTATATTGAATATATATATTCTATTGTGATTGTGTTGTGAATCTTTTATTGAATCTTTAGAATTTATCTAACTGATTGGAATTGCAGATAAAACTTGTACTGAGTTGTATTATACAATACAACTTGTATATTTTGTAGATATATATTATTGTTATATAGAATTATATTTCGAATTTTTTTATATAAAATTTTTATATTATTTAATATTTCAATATTAGTATTTTATTTTCGATGGGGAGAGATGGCTGAGTGGACGAAAGCGTCGGATTGCTAATCCGTTGTACGATTCATTCGTACCGAGGGTTCGAATCCCTCTCTTTCCGTTTCCGTTAATGACTTAATAGTTGATTTATTTTTCGAATTTTTGAAATCTTTTTTCAAAAAAAGAAATTACAAATTATATATAATTACAAATATCAAATAGAATTTGTTTATATTTGTTTTATATTATATTTGATTTTTCATTTCAAAAATTCGAAATCAAAATAGATGAAAAATCAAGTAAAGAACCCCTTTTTTATTCTTCGCGTCCAGGATTACGTCCTGGATCATTAGATAGAAATCCGAAAATGAAGAGAGAAACAAAGAATATCACTACTGTGTAAACAAAGAGTTTGAGAGTAAGCATTACACAATCTCCAAGATCATTTTTTGTTTTTTGAAAAAAAAAGAATAGATTCTCTATTTTTATACCACATATTCTATTTTGATACCGAAAACCAAAGTAGTTTTTAGAAATCGAAAAGAATTTTTTTTTTTTTTTTTAAGTAATAAAAAAATTTTTATTATCTTATCTATTCTATTATTAGCTTACTTATCAATAATTTTGTTATACCCACTCGGGGAGGATCACAATAAGGTTTTTCCTTCACGGAAAATAAAAATAGTTAGAATGGGAAAACGAGGTAATCCGATATTAGTATTAGAATCGTTTTTCTCGAAAAAATAATTCATTTTTTTAGGACAAGATGAAAGATTTCATCGAAAGCTTACAGCAGCTTGCCAAACAAAGGCTAAGAGAAAAAAGAGTAGAGGTATGACTGGCATAAAATCTACGATTGGACTCAAAAAAGCGTAGGCTTCGGGTAATTTGACTAAGAAAAAACTACTCGAATAAAGGGCAGAATTAAGACAGATCAAACTTAAGATATTAGGCATAACAGACATTTTGTTTTTAAGATAATTGTATTTTGATTGAGTTCTTCATAGAAGGGAAAAATGAAGAAAATACAAAAAGAAAGATAAAAAATCCTTCTTTTTTTTTTTTTTGAACTTACTCACTCAACCAAAAAACCTTCCATTCTCCTTTGAGAATAGAAAAAATTCGACTTTCATACAATATCTTAATGGAATTATATGTAATGATCAATAAATTCAGTTTAATTCTATATCTACATGCGTCAAAATACTAACAACAGAATCTAATTGATTTTTTAGATATTTTGGCTGGAATTGACGAACAATCAATAACAACATTAGTCTTTATTAGTGTCGAATAGAAATCAAAGTGGGGCGTGGCCAAGTGGTAAGGCATCGGGTTTTGGTCCCGCTATTCGGAGGTTCGAATCCTTCCGTCCCAGATCAAGAGCATGTGTAATGTAATTCTAGTAAATAATTAAGATTGCATTTTTCCGTTTCTAAAGTGTAATATTGGATAGAATTTGATTCTTTCTGCTAATGATTCTAACCAATAATGAATCTTATCTTTTTTTCCCCATTTCAAAAATTCACAAAAAAGGATGATAAGTGTTCAAATGACGCGCAGATACAACTAAATCTGTTGGGGATTTAGACAAGATGGGGTTATAGATTACACGAATTTGAATTCCAAAAAAAAAGTTGTCATATATCCATCCCCTCATATTCATATAGAATAGAAGTAAGTTTGTTATTTTTTTTTTTTTTTTATTCATTCCGAGAAAAGAAATTCTATTTTTCCAATCTATTTTTTTCATTTTTTTATTGAAATTTTAAAATAGAATTAAAAAAACTTAAGATATATTCTATATCTTATGTGATCTTCTGTGCTGACTGTCCTAACTGAACCAATGACTATTCATGATTCCATAATTGAATCAACCGCATAGCGGTTCCAAATTCGAGGAATGTTAATGTTATGGTAAAACTTCGTTTGAAACGATGTGGTAGAAAGCAACGTGCGACTTGAAGGACATGATCTGTTGTGGATTCTTATATCCATCATTCTCTAATCTAATTAAAGGATGCTCTTGACTCGACATCTTTTGTTCTGTTCCATTCGAACCCGCATTTTGTTGTTGGGGTGTAATGGAAATAGTACATGATGGAGCTCGAGTAGAAAGTATTGATTCATTTCTTAAGGGGGAAGGGTCTAGGGTTAGTGTCAATCAATAAGTTGCAACAACTTCGTAAGTATATCTTTGACAGAGATATCGAAAGGATCCGAATCAAGCAAGTTTCAAATCTTAAAGGAAATTTTGTTGGAATTGATAAAACCTTTTCGAAAAAATTAATATAGATCGTGCGGGAATCCGCCCTTCATATGATTCTTTGATAGAAAGAAATAACAAAAAGGTATGTTGCTGACATTTTTGAAAGGATTAAAAATCAACGAAGTAATGTCTAAACCCAATGATTCAAAACAAAGATAAAGGATTCCGGAACAAGGAAACATCCTTTCAATTTTCTATTTTCGATTTGAATTGTCGCATCAATTAACAATTGGATTTGAATCAAAATGCAGAATTCAAATCGATTCTAAATGAAACAAATAAAGGGTATTCGAGATTGCTCAATAAATGAAATGCCAAAGGATTTTCTTTTGAGCTGTTTGAAAGTTATTTAACTTGAGTTATGAGTATACAAATGATTTTCTTTTTTTAGGAAAGAAAAAGGACTTAATTCTTCATTTAATTCATTTGATTATTTTATGGACTTTTTTGATTTGCCCTTATAATACATAACTTCGAATCATTTTTCTCGAGCCGTACGAGGAGAAAACTTCCTATACGGTTCCGGGGGGGGTTGTTGTTGATCTAATCTATCCCAATGAGCCGTCTATCGAATCGTTGCAATTGATGTTCGGTCCCGAAGAGAGGGAAGAGATCTGCGGAAAGTGGGTTTTTATGATCCAATAAAGAACCAAACTTATTTAAATGTTCCTGCTATTCTATATTTTCTTGAAAAAGGCGCTCAACCTACGGAAACTGTTTATGATATTTTAAAGAGGGCCGAGGTTTTTAAAGAATTTCGACTTAATTAAAAGAAGTTAAATTAATGAACTAAAAAAAAAAGAGAGAATGAGGTTCTAGCTTGGTATAACT